AAAAAAAAGTGTTTTTTAACTGTGTGGGGGAGGACAACCAAACAGCCGTTTGGTTCACCTCAAAAGGAGCCTTCCTTTTTTGTACCCATTTTTAAAGAACTCATAAAAAAAATGATAAAATTGAAAACAATTTTTTTTTTTATTTTCAAAATGTTCAAAGAAATAAAAAACTGGATTAACATTCGACTATAAAAAAGTCGTTTTCTAATATTTCTTGTGACTTATCTTCTTTGTCTCAAGCCTATGTTTTTTACAAATTATCACAAAATCAATTACTTAACAAGTATCATTTGAGATCTGTACTTCAATATCAGGGTACATTTCTTACTTCTGGAAGAAATGAATGGAAAAGCTGGTTACAGAATCATTATCAATATAATATATCTCATATTAGATGGTCTGGATTGCTACCAAAAAAATGGAAAAAAAAACAAAACAGCCGCTCTATAAAACAAAATGAAAATAAGGATTCATCAAAATTGGATTTATATGAAAACGATGGGTTAATTCGTTACGAAAAGGCAATTAATGATTATGGATTACACTCATTATCAAATCACAAAGGAAATTTAAAAAAAAATTGTCGATATGATCTCTTATCATATAAATCGATTAATTATGAAAATAAGAAGAACTCATATATTTTTCTTTTACCATCACAAGGAAACAATAACCAAAAAATATCCTATAATTACAACACAAATAAACGAAAACTTTTTACGCGAGGCGATAACAATTCTTTAGGCGAAAAAGCTATTACGGATATGAATAAATCTTTTTTTTATTACAGAATTATCCATTTGTATCTTAGAAAAAGAGTCAATATTGAAGCCTGGATTTAGGGTGATATTTTATCTTAGAAAAAGAGTCAATATTGAAGCCTGGATCCAGACGAATACCAAGAATACTAAGATAAGTAATTATCAACTAATTGAACAAATCGATAAGAAGGTTTTTTTTGATTTGACGACTCACCAAACTGAGCAAACCAATCCAAGGATTCAAAGCTTTTTCGATTGGCTGGGAATGAACGAAGAATTTCCAATTTTGAATGAAGAACTTTGGTTCTTACCAGAATTGATACTCCTTTATAATGTATATAAACTAAAACTATGGATCATACCAATCAAATCACTTCTTTTAAATTTTAATGAAAAGAAAAGTTTGAGTGAAAAAAAAAATATCACCCTAAAGCAAAAATGGACTCTTGGATCCCTTCTCTTAAACCAAGAAAAATATGTTTCAGACTACGGTGATTTTTTAGACTATAGGGTGGAATCGGACATAAAAAAACGTATTAATCAAGAAATGGACTCTTGGATCCCTTCTCTTAAACCAAGAAAAATATGTTTCAGACTACGGTGATTTTTTAGACTATAGGGTGGAATCGGACATAAAAAAACGTATAATCGAAAGCAATACGGAGGAAGACCCCGATTTTTTACTAACAAGTCATTTGCTTGTTCAATTGAGATGGTCTTTTTTTTTCAATCTAACACTAATGAAAAATATCAAAGTATATTGTCTCCTGCTTAGCTTGCGAAATCCAAGAGAAAGCGCCCTATCCGCTATTCAAAGAGGAACAATAAATCTAGATATAATGCCGAGTCATAAATATGTTACAGAATGGATGCAAAGGGGAGTATTTTTTATTGAACCAGTTCGTATGGCTATAAATAATCCTGGACAGTTTCTTATGTATCAAAGCGTACGGGTTTCATTATTGCAGAAGACTAATTATCAAACTAATCCAAGGTATGGAGAAAAAATGGATTTTGCAAATCCCATTGTTCAAAAAAAAAAAGGTATAGATATAAATCTGGGATTTTTCAACGGAACCAATGTCAAAATTTCTGGTCCATTTTTGATTGAAAGCAACCGTCTTAATAGATTAAAGTTTTTTCTTTGGCCAACTTGTCAATTAGAAGATTTAGTTTCTATGAATCGTTATTGGTTTAATAGCAATACTGGGAGTTCTTTCAGTATGTTAAGAATACATATGTATCCACAATTCTAAATGTATGAAATACATGATAGGATATTCTTATTTCTATTCTGTAAGATATCTCCCATAAAAAACTAAACAAACGTAGACACGTATTGTCTTATATTCTATTCTAATACATGAATACAAATTCTCATCAAAAGATTTTTAGTCTTTAAAGTTTCTTTTTTCTCTCTTTTATGTTCTGCGTTCCACCCTTTTTCTATCTCCGGATTAAAGTCCACCATTATTATTACTGATCCATAAAACTCATATTTTTAAAAAGTTGGAGAGGGTTTGGTTTTATGCTAAAGAATTCAGTTTCCTCAGTTATTTCCCAAAAACAAGAAAAAAAAGAAGAAACCAAGGGATCCGTTGAATTTCAAGTAGTTAATTTCACTCAGCAAATCCGAAGACTTACTTCACATTTGGAATTGCACAGAAAAGATTATTTATCTCAGAGAGGTCTAAAGAAAATTCTGGGAAAACGTCAACGGCTGCTGTGTTATTTGTCAAAAAAAAATGGAATACGTTATAAAGAATTAATTGATCGACTAGATATTCGGGAACCTAAAAGTCGTTAATTCCAATAACTAAAATTGAATTTATTGGTTATTGGATTATGAATTTTGATGAATTTCTTTTTGTTTTCTGCAATTCCTAGAAAAATGAATCAAGGAACAACCTATGAATGTACCAATTATAAGAAATGAACTTATGATAGTAAATATGGGACCTCATCACCCATCAATGCACGGCGTTCTTCGACTCATCATTACTCTAGATGGTGAAGATGTTGTTGACTGTGAACCAATATTGGGGTATTTACACAGAGGAATGGAAAAAATTGCAGAAAATAGAACAATTATCCAATATTTACCTTATGTAACTCGTTGGGATTATTTGGCTACTATGTTCACCGAAGCCATAACCGTAAATGCACCGGAACAGTTAGGGAATATTCAAGTACCTAAACGAGCCAGTTATATTAGAGTAATTATGTTAGAATTAAGTCGTATAGCTTCTCATTTACTATGGCTTGGCCCTTTTATGGCGGATATTGGTGCACAAACTCCCTTCTTCTACATTTTCCGAGAACGAGAATTAGTATATGATCTGTTCGAAGCTGCTACTGGTATGAGATTGATGCATAATTTTTTTCGTATCGGAGGAGTTGCCGCTGATTTACCGTATGGGTGGATAGATAAATGCATTGATTTCTGCGACTATTTTTTAACCGGAATTTCGGAATATCAAAAACTTATTACACGCAATCCTATTTTTTTAGAACGTGTTGAGGGAGTAGGAATTTTGAGTGGAGAAGAAGCACTAAATTGGGGTTTATCGGGCCCAATGCTACGAGCGTCCGGAATAGACTGGGATCTTCGTAAAGTTGATCATTATGAGTGTTATGACGAATTTGATTGGGAAGTCCAATGGCAAAAAGAAGGAGATTCGTTAGCTCGTTATTTAGTAAGGATCAGTGAAATTGAGGAATCTATCAAAATTATTCAACAAGCTTTAGAAGGAATTCCGGGAGGACCTTATGAGAATTTAGAAATACGATGTTTTGATAAAGTAAGGGATTCCCAATGGAATGATTTTGAATATCGCTTCATTAGTAAAAAAACCTCTCCCACTTTTGAATTGTCGAAACAAGAACTTTATGCGAGAGTCGAAGCCCCAAAAGGCGAATTGGGAATTTTTCTGCTAGGAGATGGGAAAATTTTTCCTTGGAGATGGAAAATTAGACCGCCGGGTTTTATCAATTTGCAAATTCTTCCTCAGCTAGTTAAAAGAATGAAATTGGCTGATATTATGACGATACTAGGTAGTATAGATATCATTATGGGAGAAGTTGATCGTTAAAATGATAATTGATACAACAGAAGTACAAGATATCAATGCTTTTTTAAAATGGGAATCCTTAAAAGAGGTGTATGAGATCATATTGATGCTTATTCCGATTTTGACTGTTATAGTGGGAATCACAATAGGTGTACTAGTAATTGTTTGGTTAGAAAGAGAAATAGCTGCAGGACTACAACAACGTATTGGACCTGAATATGCTGGACCTTTTGGAATTCTCCAAGCTTTAGCAGATGGTACAAAACTACTTTTCAAAGAAAACCTTCTTCCATCTAGAGGCGATACTTATTTATTCAATATCGGACCATCCATAGCAGTCATATCAATTCTATTAAGTTATTTAGTAATCCCTTTTGGCTATCATCTTGTTCTAGCCGATCTCAATATTGGTGTTTTTTTATGGATTGCCATTTCAAGTATTTCGCCAATTGGACTTCTTATGTCAGGATATGGATCAAATAACAAATATTCTTTTTTAGGTGGTTTACGGGCTGCTGCTCAATCGATTAGTTATGAAATACCATTAACTCTATGCGTGTTATCAATATCTCTACGTGCGATTCGTTGAAACATTTTCTCTATTGTCCTTTTTCTTTTCGTTGGAAAGAAATTGTCTGAATTAAAGAAATCACTTCATTTTTTTGTTCATTAACCTAACTGATGAACACAATCCGATAGTTCTATGAGTGAAAGAAAACAGCTTCTAAATTTGCAGTAAAAATAGTAAGTCTCATTTCCTATGTATAAGGATTAAACAGAAGTAAACATAAGTAATTCACACTGTTTATCCCAAGATCGGTTGATTGATCATCCTGACTTGAAGCGGATTTAAAATAACAACCAAACTTTATGGGTTTTTCACTATCGTTTGTATGTAGGTATTACCATAATAGTGAGTTGATAAAAAATGAGTGGGTGGTTAGAAATACCAAAGTACACAAAGGATTAGTAATAGAGATTATGCAAATTATACAAAAACGTATTTCCGCATAACAGGAACACTCATTGGGGCTTTAAGTTGGTAGAAATGATCTGGTAGTACTTCCCACGATTCCGATTCAGAGTATGCCCCTATCCACTGAAAAAAAAACTATCAGGAACGAAAGAATCCTTTTTGAAAGGACCCCTTTTTGAGAAAGAAGAAAAAGAAGAACAGGAACGAACAAAATAGAAAGAATGCAATTCCAATAAAAAAGAGTGACCTTTTTTATTCTTTCTTTAATATAGTTATATTCTTAGTGATGAAGTAATGGAATATGTAATATTTTTTTTCGTAATCGAAAATCCTGGGTTGGAATATTTATATATAGTATTAAAAGGAGTATTTTATGAACGGCTTAAGTTATTACTCAAATAATAGTGAAATTCTTACAATTAAAGTAAAAGTAAAGGATGAGATTAATTCAGAAATACTTTTTTTTATAGCAGACGGAATTACATTGGGCTAATTCAGGGCTTTTTCATAGATTTTGACTCTATCTAACATACAAGTATATCACGTTAAATAATACCAACCCGGTCCTAAAATTTATTTAGGCTCCTAGAGGAGCCGTATGAGATGAAAATCTCATGTACGGTTCTGTAATAGCGATAGTAACAGTAATGTTATCACCGACTATGATTATCTAATAGTTCAAGTACAGTTGATATAGTTGAAGCACAGTCAAAATATGGTTTATGGGGGTGGAATTTGTGGCGTCAACCAATAGGGTTTATCGTTTTTCTAATTGCTTCTCTAGCCGAATGTGAGAGGTTACCCTTCGATTTACCAGAAGCAGAAGAAGAATTAGTAGCAGGTTATCAAACCGAATATTCAGGTATCAAATTTGGTTTATTTTTTGTTGCATCCTATTTAAATCTATTAGTTTCTTCATTTTTTGTAATAGTTCTTTACTTGGGTGGTTGGAATCTCTCTATTCCATATATATCCATTCCTGAACTTTTTGAAAAAGCAGGCGGAGTCTTTGGAACAATCATTAGTATTTTTATTACATTAGTTAAAACTTATTTGTTTTTGTTCATTCCTATTACAACAAGATGGACTTTACCTAGGCTGAGAATGGATCAATTATTAAATCTTGGATGGAAATTTCTTTTACCTATTTCTCTCGGTAATTTATTATTAACAACTTCTTCCCAACTCCTTTCACTCTAACCATGCGAGTCTATACGTAGACTTATCTGAAACAAGAGAAGGAAACAATCATCAAATTATTCATAGCTATTCGCGATATGTTCCCTATGGTAACTGGGTTCATCAATTATGGTGAACAAACAGTACGAGCTGCAAGGTACATCGGTCAAGGTTTTATGATTACTTTATCCCACGCAAATCGTTTACCTGTAACGATTCAATATCCTTATGAGAAATTAATTCCATCAGAGCGTTTCCGCGGTCGAATTCACTTTGAATTTGATAAATGCATTGCTTGTGAAGTATGTGTTCGCGTATGCCCGATAAATTTACCTGTTGTTGATTGGAAACTACAAACTAGGATCCGAAAGAAACAATTGCTTAATTACAGTATTGATTTTGGAATCTGTATATTTTGTGGTAATTGCGTTGAGTATTGCCCCACAAATTGTTTATCAATGACTGAAGAATATGAGCTTTCTACGTATGATCGTCACGAATTGAATTATAATCAAATTGCTTTGGGTCGTTTACCATTGGCATTAATTGACGATTACACAATTCGAACAATTTCGAATGCGCCTCAAATAAAAAATGGCTAAACGCCTTTTAGAAAAAAATGATAATTACTAATGTAGTCTTTTGATATAAAGGAATTTTTTTTTGAACTGCCGAATTGAACCTCAAAAAAGAATGATATTGGTCCAATTATTAAACCTATATCAATACACATTTATTCTTTCTTTTGATATAAAGGAATTTTTTTTTGAACTGCCGAATTGAACCTCAAAAAAGAATGATATTGGTCCAATTATTAAACCTATATCAATACACATTTATTCTTTCAATTAAAAATATATTCCGGATAATTTTACTTTTCCTGGTCCGATCAATAAGGTCATGAAACATTTCTATTTTTTTTTATTCTTATTTTATATTATATATAATGGATTTACCGGGACCAATACACGATTTTCTTTTAATCTTTCTGGGATCAGGTCTTATATTAGGAGGTCTAGGAGTAGTATTATTTACTAATCCAATTTATTCCGCCTTTTCATTGGGATTCGTTCTTGTTTGTATATCCTTGTTCTATATTTCATCAAATTCCCATTTTGTAGCTGCTGCCCAACTTCTTATTTATGTGGGAGCTATAAATGTTTTAATCATATTTGCTGTGATGTTTATTAATGGTTCAGAATATTACAAAGATTTCGAGTTTTGGACTGTTGGAGATGGGGTTACTTCAGTGGTTTGTACAAGTATTTTTGTTTCACTAATTACTACTATTCCAGATACCTCATGGTACGGGATTATTTGGACTACAAGATCAAACCATATTGTAGAACAGGATTTGATAAGTAATAGTCAACAAATTGGGATTCATTTATCAACAGATTTTTTTCTTCCGTTTGAGCTCATTTCAATAATTCTTTTATTTGCTTTGATAGGTGCAATTGCGGTAGCTCGTCAGTAATAAAGCTTTCAAACGTTCATAGATAAGATAAGAAATGTTTTTTTAATTCAATCTAGTACCTAGTCTCAATATTAGAAATCTATTTCTTTGTCCCTGTTCCGTATTTTTTTTTTTTCGATTCTAGTCAATAGAATAAGTTGAGTTGTTGTTCATATTGAAATGAATCAAGATTGATAAGGAGTCGGTCAATGATGCTCGAATATGTACTTATTTTGAGTGCCTATTTATTTTCTATCGGTATCTATGGATTGATCACGAGCCGAAATATGGTTAGAGCCCTTATGTGTCTTGAACTTATCCTAAATGCAGTTAATATAAACTTCGTAACATTTTCTGATTTTTTTGATAGCCGCCAATTAGTAGGAGATATTTTCTCAATTTTTGTAATAGCTATTGCAGCCGCTGAAGCAGCTATTGGACCAGCAATTATTTCCTCAATTTATCGTAATAGAAAATCAACTCGCACCAATCAATCAAATTTCTTGAATAAATAATATGAATATGCATTCAAAAATTTGAATCTTTATCGACGCAAATAAAAAATTGTTATTCAGTAAGTCCAATTAGTATGTATGATATTAAATATAGGGTCATATTCCTATTTACGAAGATGGACTAAATAAAAGTATCTTTACTCGTTTGTATAAGCTGATCCATAAATCAAAATAAATTTTGTATAAAAATTTTGGTAAATCATTGATTCATCTGATATCTCAATACATGATTCATGTACAAGTTTATTAGATTGAAAATTTATGACGTTCAAAAATTTAGAGATTCAATGTCACATTCAGTAAAAATTTACGATACATGTATAGGATGTACTCAATGTGTTCGAGCCTGCCCCACAGATGTATTAGAAATGATACCGTGGGACGGGTGTAAAGCGAAACAAATAGCATCCGCCCCAAGAACAGAAGACTGTGTTGGTTGTAAACGATGTGAATCCGCCTGTCCAACGGATTTCTTGAGTGTTCGGGTTTATTTATGGCATGAAACAACTCGTAGCATGGGCCTAGCTTATTGATACGTTCAAAAAAAAATAGCACTAATCCATTTTTTACCGACAAAAACCCGTGCTCAAAATAATATATAGTTTCCATTTCTTTTTTTTAGTACGGGTTTTTTATGGTCTAAGTGTATCTTATCTTTACCATGAACTTTTTTCCTTGGTTAACTTTAATTGTAACTTTTCCGATATCTGCAGGTTCTTTTATTTTCTTTCTCCCTCAGAAAGGAAATAAAATAATTAGGTGGTACACTATATGTATATGTATTTTAGAACTCCTTCTAATGACCTATGCATTCCGTTATCATTTCCGATTTGACGATCCTTTAATACAACTGGCCGAGGAGTATAAATGGATACGTTTTTTTTCTTTTTACTGGAGATTAGGAATAGATGGACTTTCTATAGGACCCATTTTATTAACGGGATTTATTACTACTTTAGCTACTTTGGCAGCTTGGCCCGTTACTCGAGATTCACGATTTTTCCATTTCTTGATGTTAGCAATGTATAGTGGCCAAATAGGATTATTTTCTTCCCGGGACCTTTTACTTTTTTTCATCATGTGGGAGTTAGAATTAATTCCTGTTTATTTACTTGTATCCTTATGGGGAGGAAAGAAACGTCTATACTCAGCTACCAAGTTTATTTTGTACACTGCAGGAGGTTCCATATTTCTGTTAATGGGAGTTCTGGGTATCGGTTTATATGGTTCCAATGAACCAACATTCAATTTTGAAATATTATCTAATCAATCCTATCCTGTGGCATTGGAAATAATATTCTATATTTTATTTCTTATTGCTTTTGCTGTCAAATTACCGATTCTACCCCTACATACTTGGTTACCAGATACCCACGGGGAAGCACATTATAGTACTTGTATGCTTCTAGCTGGAATTTTATTAAAAATGGGAGCATATGGGTTGGTTCGGATCAATATGGAATTATTACCCCGCGCTCATTCGCTATTTTCTCCATGGTTGATAATAGTTGGTACGATCCAAATAATCTATGCAGCTTTAACATCTCTTGGCCAACGTAATTTAAAAAAACGAATAGCCTATTCTTCTGTATCTCATATGGGTTTCATAATTATAGGAATTGGCTCTATTACTGATACGGGCCTCAACGGAGCTCTTTTACAAATAATCTCTCATGGCTTTATTGGTGCTGGGCTTTTTTTCTTGGCAGGAACGGGTTATGATCGAATCCGTCTTGTTTATCTCGATGAAATGGGTGGGATAGCTATTTTAATGCCCAAAATATTCACGATGTTGAGTATATTATCGATGGCTTCTCTTGCATTACCGGGTATGAGTGGTTTTGTTGCGGAATTGATAGTCTTTTTTGGACTAATTACTAGTCAAAAATATCTTTTAATGACAAAAATACTAATTACTTGTGTAATGGCAATGGGGATGATATTAACTCCTATTTATTTATTATCTATGTCACGCCAGATGTTCTATGGATACAAGCTATTTACTGTTCCAAATTCCTATTTTTTTGATTCGGGACCACGAGAACTATTTGTTTCGATCTCCATCGTTCTACCCATAATAGGTATTGGTCTTTACCCGGATTTCGTTTTTTCATTATCAGTTGATAAGGTTCAAAGTATTTTATGTAAATATTTTTATAGATAATTTTTTTATAGATAAATTTTTGACTTAATTAACTCATTAATAGAAAAAGAATTGTAACTGGATCTATTTAGCCTTTGTGAGAGCCATTTGAATCAATACAATACTTGATTCAAACGGCTCTTGACGTTCAACTAAGATTTATTAGATTTTTATTTATCTATGCTATTTTCTATCGCTAATCGGTAGGCCTTTTTTATTCTTTTTTTATTCAAGTAGATGTTAATTGAAATGAACCATAACTATGTAGCCCTATTCCTAAGAGATTGACCCCAAAATAGCATACCCAAATTATAATAAAGCCCATAGAAGCTACAATTGCAGAATTGGCAACTTTCCTATTTGTATTTGTTCGAGTATGTAAATAAATCGCGAATATAGTCCATGTAATAAAGGCCCAAGTTTCTTTTGGGTCCCAATTCCAATATGATCCCCAGGCCTCATTAGCCCAGACTGCTCCGGAAAGAATCCCTATAGTTAAAAAGATAAACCCTAGACTAATAACACGATAACTCCAATGATCTAATTGTTGAATCAATTGGGATCGGTAATAATTTTTAGCAGAATCAAAGGAGATGCTTTGTAAAACATTCCTTCTTTTATTCATGTATTGGATCTGACCAAAGTAAAATAACTCAGTAAAAAAAAAATGGCTGTTAGCAAAAATTTCGATATCCTTTCTAAATGTAATGACTAGAAGAGATACTGATAATAATGATCCACATAAAAGAGCTGCATAACCTAATAACATCATACTTACATGCATCATTAACCACTGGGATTGGAGAGCAGGTACTAATATTGTGGATTGATGCATTTCAGTTAACAGACTCGAAGTGGCAAATCCTTGAGTAAAAATAGCACTTGGTGCAGTTATTACGCGTAAATTTGTTTTTTTTAAATATGGAAACATATGAATAATCGAGAAACTCCACGAAAGGAAAATTAACGATTCACATAAATCACTTAATGGAAAATGGTGTGAATAAATCCAACGAATAATTAATAATCCTGTTAGACAGAAAAAAATAGCTATTAGACCTCTTTCAGCGGAATTAGAGAGTCCTATCATTTCATCGACTACGAAGCTTATCAAATAAATTGTAATTACAATTGAAACAAGGGAAAAAGAAATATGAGTTAATATATGTTCGACAGTAAAAAATATCATATCCATTTTTAAAATAAGAGTAAAAAATATCATATCCATTTTTAAAATAAGGTATCGGAATTGAATTCATTATAGGACTTATTCTATCTCGTTTAGAAGAGAATGTGCCGCTACTCGGATTCGAACCGAGATGCTCAAGCACTGCTTCCTAAGAGCAGCGTGTCTACCAATTTCACCATAGCGGCTTACTTAAAATGATAATAAGCTATTACTATTTAAGTGTCGAGATTTAATGAGTTAAGTAACTGTTCTGAACTTTTTTTAGTAAATGGCTAAATTAATGAACTTAATAAACTGAATAGTCAGGTTTGTTCAGGTCTTTTATTCTGTCCAGTGTTGTATTTGTAAATAAAAAGTGCTACCTCCTATCTTAGGAAAGCATAAAAAAAGATTATAATAGAATAGTCAAAAAGTTCCATTTACGCTTTACTAGGTATTGCATTAGATAATAAAAATTTTGTAGTCCTATTCTACCCTAAATTAACATTTGTCCGATTCCGATTATTTGAATCTATTATTATTTAGGTGTCGGTACAAAAAAACTTTTTGAATTACCAGTAGAAAGGGATTTGCCTAATGAAAAGGCTTTTAACGCTGCCCAATATCCCTTCCTTTTCCACAACCTTTTATGAATACGCTTTTTGGCCAGAGAAGTACGTTTTTTTGGAACTGCCATTCAAAATTTAAAAGGTTTTTCAATAATATCATTGGATGTGAAAGACATCTATTGTTCAAAACGAATTCTTTTTCATTATCTATCTATCCATAGATGATATGCTACTAACCTCAGAAAAAAAAAAACAAACAGCTTCCATTTCGATCTTAGTTTATTTTAGTCATTTATACCTGGAATCAAATTCATCGACTAATTACCCAGCTTTGATCTAATAACTACTTTAAAATATTCATTTGTAATTTAAAAATTTTCATTTTTCTTTTATTTAAAAACTAAGTATATTCCGTTTTCACAAATGAGTTCTCCATGTTATTTGACCAATTTACACTTCTTGATTTGAATATTTGAAGTATTGAAGAAACACTGAGAATAATTCAGAATAAAACTTTTTTAGTTCTTACCTATCTTGATTTTTTCTTTTACAATTCGATAGGATCTGGTGAATTAGAAATAATCTTGAAAGAAAAAAAATTATGGAACATACATATCAATATGCATGGCTCATACCTCTCCTTCCACTTCCAGTTCCTATTGTAATAGGACTAGGTCTTATCTTTTTTCCGACGGCAACAAAAAATCTTCGACGTATGTGGTCGTTTCATAGTATTTTCTTGTTAAGTATAGTTATGGTTTTTTCAGCCGACCTATCTATTCAACTAATAAATAGGAGTTCCATTTATCAATATATATCGTCTTGGACCATCAATAATGATTTTTCTTTAGAGTTTGGCTATTTGATTGATCCACTTACTTCTATTATGTCAATATTAATCACTACTATCGGAGTTATGGTTCTTATTTATAGTGATAATTATATGTTTCATGATCAAGGATACTTGAGATTTTTTGCTTATATGAGTTTTTTCAATGCATCTATGTTGGGATTAGTTACCAGTTCTAATTTGATACAAATTTATCTTTTTTGGGAATTAGTTGGAATGTGCTCTTATCTATTAATAGGTTTTTGGTTCACACGACCCCTTGCCGCAAATGCTTGCCAAAAAGCATTTGTGACTAACCGTATCGGGGATTTTGGTTTATTATTAGGAATTTTAGGTCTTTATTGGATAACAGGTAGCTTTGAATTTCGAGATTTGTTCCAAATATTCAATAACTTTATTTCTACTAATGAGGTCCATTTTTTATTTGGAACTTTATGCGTCTTCCTATTATTTTCTGGTGCAGTTGCTAAATCTGCTCAATTTCCCCTTCATGTATGGTTACCCGATGCTATGGAGGGTCCTACTCCTATTTCAGCTCTTATCCATGCTGCTACTATGGTGGCAGCGGGAATTTTTCTTGTAGCTCGGCTTTTTCCCCTTTTTATAGTTATACCTTACATAATGAATTTCATATCTTTGCTAAGTATAATAACAGTACTATTAGGAGCTACTTTAGCTCTTGCTCAAAACGATATTAAAAGAAGTTTAGCCTATTCTACAATGTCTCAATTGGGGTATATGATGTTAGCTTTAGGTATGGGGTCTTATCGAACGGCTTTATTTCATTTGATTACTCATGCTTATTCTAAAGCATTATTGTTTTTAGGATCTGGATCAATTATTCATTCAATGGAGCCTATTGTTGGATATTCTCCAAATAAAAGTCAAAATATGGTTCTTATGGGTGGTTTACTAAAATATGTGCCAATTACAAAAACTTCTTTTTTTTTAGGGACACTTTCTCTATGTGGTATTCCACCTCTTGCTTGTTTTTGGTCTAAAGATGAAATTCTTAATGATAGTTGGTTGTATTCACAGATTGTTGGAATACTAGCTTGCTTCACGGCAGGATTAACAGCATTTTACATGTTTCGAATCTATTTACTAACTTTTGAGGGACATTTAAATATTAACTTTCAAAATTATAGTGGAAAAACAGGTAGTTTGGCCTATTCCATATCTTTATGGGGTAAAGAAAGTAAAACAAACAAACAAATGAATTTATTAACTTTATTACCAATCAATAATAATGCGGGTACTTCTTTTCTTTCGACAAACCCATATCGAATTAATGATAATGTAACCAGACCCTTTCTGACTATTACCTCTTTTGATAGTAAAAAGACTTTATCCTATCCTCATGAAGTAGATAATACTATGTTATTCCCGCTGCTTCTATTGGTTTTATTGACTTTTTTTGTTGGAGTCATCGGGATTCCTTTCACTCAAGAAGGAAAAGATTTGGATATATTATCCAAATGGTTAAACTCATCTATAAATCTTTTACATAAAAATTTTTCTAATTCTGTGGATTGGTATGAATTTGTTACAAATGCAACTTTTTCCATCAGTATAGCCTTTTTTGGAATATTTATCGCGTTTCTTTTATATAAACCTATTTATTCATCGTTCAAAAATTTGAATTTAATTAATTCATTAAAAAAAAAGATTCCTATTAAACTTTTTTTGTTAGGAGAAAAGATAATAAATATCATATATAATTGGTCATATAATCGCGGTTACATAGATTATTTTTATAAAGCAGCTTTAACTACGAGTATAAGAGGATTGGCGGAACTTGCTCATTTTTTTGATCGGCGAATAGTTGATGGAATTACGAATGGAGTTGGTGTTCTGAGTTTCTTTATAGGAGAAGTACTAAAATATGTAGGTAATGGACGAATTTCCTCTTATCTTTTCTTATATTTCTTATTTTGTATCATTTATTATACTATTTTCAAATTTATTGTTTTTTAAATATCGCAACGGACGTCTCCATCGTTTATAGTCGAGAAAAGAAGAACCACAAGAGATTTTGTAAGAGATTTTGTATTTACTAATTTCTTTTCTTTTTTTTTAAGTATTTGTAACTTCGAAGTTTCTTGAGTCCCATACAGATAAGAAGTTTCATAAACTGGGCTATTTTGATAGCATATCTCTTTAAAGTGAAAGTGGAATTCATCCTTTGTTTTTTCTTTTCCGTTCACTCGGATCTCTTCCGTTTCATCGATTTTGTCCGGATCCTCCTTTTCTTCCGAAAAAAGGGAAGGAGAAGGATCTTCTTCGGTGGATCCCTCTTGTTCCTCTTTAGT